TCTAATCGACTTGAATATTGAATACCAGAAAACTATATGAATGTTGTATTTATTAACATTAACATGCGGATATACCTAATCTATATCTGCGTCTTCTCTCTTCTTTTATTGTCCTCCTGTCGTCAATTGACGTATGACTTAGGGCTCAATATAATTTCATATGGCTTAGGTGAATTTGAATAATTTGACCGGCCAAATAATATTTTGGTAAAGCAACTAAAATCCAATGCGAAGGAAAGGATCTTGGGGATCCAACCCAGCTTTGTGAATGATAGAGATAAAGATTCTACTATATGTGTTTATATTGCTTTTTTATTTCCTAAGGGTGGTTGGCCCTCGGGACCTAGTATTTCTGCTTCTAGTTTATTTCTAGATCAAGGTGGCCATAGGCCCCTATGGTCCAGTGGTTACGACCTCTCTCTTTCACGGAGAAAACGAGGGTTCAAGTCCCTCTGGGGGTGTAACAACACTCAAGACTATAGGAAGACTATAGGAGTAGGAGTGGGATTTTATATCAAGTGATCCCTGTTTGTCAAGTCCTTCTATTAGTCTACTTAGAAGGACTTCATATTTTATATCATTTGATATTTCTATTTATTTGTCAAGTCTGCCTGGGAGATGAAAGGAAGTTGATTATGGAACGTCTAAAATGAATTAGGCGTTGGGTCGATGCCCGAGTGGTTAATGGGGACGGACTGTAAATTCGTTGACAATATGTCTACGCTGGTTCAAATCCAGCTCGGCCCAACAATTTGGCAACCTACTATCAGATGGTAGAACCCTCTTGTTCTTAAGAAATACCTATCCAAATTTTCTGCTAGATCTCTTCTTATTTCCCTGGGATTGTAGTTCAATAGGCTAGAGCACCGCCCTGTCAAGGCGGACGTTACGGGTTCGAGCCCCGTCAGTCCCGACGGATCCAATAAGTACATCAATTCGCCTCTTTATTTTCTTCTTTATTTTCTGTGAAAGAAGGGGAGCATAATTGAATTCCGAAGGGGTTTCCCCTCTTTTTTTCAGGATTCTGTCGAAGAAAGAACAAACCCTAAACAAAAAGGAAAATAACTAAAATAGTGAAGTTGATAGAATATTCCATTTTTCTCCCGCGACTCATTTTTCTCATACTTCTTTGGAAGACAAAGAAAATTGGATCATTAAAATTTAGAACCTAATTCTTCTCTTTTTCCACTTCGCTTGTATTGTTTGTTGGGGTTTTGTAGTTAATGGAAACAGACGTGTGGTTAGATGAGACTTCATTTGATGGTTCTACAAGGAAGACCTAAAAAGAAAGAAGAGAAAATAAGGATAAATAAAGGAGTTTTTTATTGGTCCGGGAATCCAATCTTGGATTCGGTATGGATAAAAGATCTTCGTATGTTATACTATTCAATTCTCGACGACGAATTAATTTAATAGCTCAGATATTGTTATTCATGATATTGATCCGATTCAAGATCATCGATAGGTAATGCATTCATTGAATTGACAGGTGAAAGATTTATCATCTCTATGGGATTAAATCCCGAGTTATTGTGAAATAAAAAAACGATGAGATTATGGAAGTAAATATTCTTGCATTTATTGCTACTGCACTGTTCATTTTAGTTCCTACTGCTTTTCTACTTATAATTTACGTAAAAACAGTTAGTCAAAACAATTAATTACTTTAAATGAAACTTGACTTCTGAATTCTTATCAATAGTTGAAGAAATCAAATGAAAAGTATTCTATTTTTGCGTCTTAAATGAAATCAAGGGGCTATAATCCGCGGTATTCTATGAGATCCGAGAGTATGGTAAGTAAGAAATAAATTTCTTACTTACCATACTCTCTAGTAGTGTTATGTTATAGTAGTGTATAAAGTTGTAAATAGAGTTGGTATACTCTATTATCTTCTATCTTCAATATATGTAGTTATTAATCCATATATAGAATTGACGTAGGACCCAATTCTATTTCTTTGATACATCTATTTATTCCGATGAATCTGAAATAATCGTTTTACTGTTATAGAATACATTTCTCCACTAGAATCCAATGGAATTTCGAAATGAAGATATTTTTATTTCAAAATTATTTCAATTCAAATAAAAAATGCGTTACGGAACGATCTATAAAAGAATTGATAGCGTTTCATTCCTCAACTAAATTAGGAGTGCTTTTAAAGTCCACTTCTTCCCCATACTACGAGTGAAAGGGAAAATGTAAAGACTACCATTAAAGCAGCCCAAGCGAGACTTACTATATCCATGTGAATTATGTCCCTTATCTCTATGATAGAATTATTCCATTATTGCTCACTAATAATAGTAGAATGAATGGTCCAGAGTCAAAAAGGGATTCTGACCAAACACTATTGATGAACCAATCAAATAAACCCATTTCAAAAATTCCTATATGATTTCTAATGGGGAAAGACTAAACACAAGTAAAATACACAATGACACTACAAAGGAATGTTACTAATGGAATGGAACGTCCAGTAATAAAGAGAGCCCTTTCCTTTTTTTCTTGCCCTTCAAAGTAAAAATAGATCAATTGCTATCTATTACATACTTTTATTTCCTATTTGATATTGATATTTAATCCGTACCCCTTCGCGATTGTCTATCTGAAGGAGTTGGGAGATAGTATATTATACTCTTGACGAGGGGTGAAAAAAAAAATGATTTTTTTTTTTTTTCACTTTTTCTTTTCTATAAAAAATCTATGCAATCTCAATCTAATAGTGATTGAATGCCTGAACACTCAGAGATTCTCGCGAGTCTATATATGTAGATTACAGTATAGAAATTCCCTAACTAGTAGTTGAATTATCCCCCGGCTATCCAATGTAATTCAAGACCCAATGAGTATAGCAGTAGAAGGGAATCGGAAAGTCTTGCTTCGACCTTTATAATCTTTTTATATTCAAAGATTTCCAATCTTTTACAAAATTACCAGAACAGATGTTTAGAATCAACCAAGTATCAACAGTCCCCTTATTCTGTTCTGCTGGGGAAAATTGGGTTTAGTTATATCAGCAGAGCAGAATAAGATATTTCTATTCATTTGTTGATGAGGCGGCACCCGGATTTGAACTGGGGAAAAAGGATTTGCAGTCCCCCGCCTTACCACTCGGCCATGCCGCCAAAACGATACACAACAGGATAAAAAATTACCGTTGGATTACTAAACTTTAGTTTATTGTACTTGCATCGCCTTTTTCATCCTTAAATATAAAAAAATTATAAAATAAACCCTTTTTCCCCTTTTGATTGTGTTTTATTTACCCCTTTGATTTGATTGATTGTATAGTATCTCAAAACACACAATGCCGAAAAACTTCCACTCACTTTTCTATTGAAAAATCAAATTCTATTTTGACTCAAAAAAGCTAAAATTTATGACAAACAGGAACCATTAACTATTCGTTGACTGAGAATTCGTGAATTATTCTTAGATTTGAATATAAAATTTGGTTTGCCTAATGACATAAGAAAATACAAATTGATACATCCTTAATTGATTCTTTTGAATCAAAAACCATTCTCCATTTCCATTATAACAAAAATTAGAAGTATATGTAAACCCCAGAACGGAAATTTTTACACAGATACCAAGTATTTAGAGTATGTTGCCTATAAATAAAAGGAATTCGTTGGAACAAAAAAAGGCCCGGCTGGGTATTGACCGGGCCAGGTCCAAAAGGCACCTCGAACAAAATAAAAGCAAGAAGGTCTTCTTTATTTATCTTTCTATTTGGATCTTTCGAGCATCTAAATGGAATTGCTAATTATATAATAACGATAAAGAATGTGAAAGAAATACTTTCTTTAATCCTTACTTGATGTGTAATGTAACATAGTAATTATCTTTTTCAATTGGGAGAGATGGCTGAGTGGACGAAAGCGGCGGATTGCTAATCCGTTGTACGAGTTATTCGTACCGAGGGTTCGAATCCCTCTCTTTCCGTTTCCGTTGATGACTTTCTATTTTTTTCTTTCAATTTTCGCAAACCCCCTTTTTATTTTTTCCTAGTTAAACGTGTGGAATAGATAAAATAAAATTGAAAGAAAATTGTAAAATCAAGCAAGAAAAACTAAATTTTTATTTTATTCTTCACGTCCTGGATTACGTCCTGGATCATTGGATAGGAATCCAAAGATGAAGAGAGAAACAAAGAATATTACTACTGTGTAAACGAAAAGTTTGAGAGTAAGCATTACACAACCTCCAAGATCATTTTTTGAAAAAGAAAAACGAGAAAAGATAATAGATCCTCCATTTTTATATCACATATCCTATTTTGACACCAAGAAAAAAAATTCTAGAAATAGAAAAGAATGTTCAGAAATTCAAATGAAGTTAAAATGAAATTTCATTTCAATTTGTAATATAATAAGAGTCTTTAATTACCACAAATCACTTTCATACCCATAATTAGCTATTGTAAGGGACCCTAAGCTAATTATTGTAAGGGACCCTAAGCTAATAAGGTATTTCACCATAAAAAGGATTAAAATCGGGAAATGCGGCGAGCCGGGTTTCTCGCGGCTATCCGATAATTTCACTGTTTGAATCGAAGGTTCATACTGTCAGACTTATTTGATCTTATCAATTGTTATAATTTTTATCGAATAAATCATGAATTTTCTAGGATAGTATTAAAGATCTTATCGAAAACTTACAGCAGCTTGCCAAACAAAGGCTAAAAGAAAAAAGAACAGGGGTATGACTGGCATGACATCTACGATTGGATTCAAAAAAGCATAGGCTTCGGGCAATTTGGCGAAGAAAAGACTACTCGGATAAAGGGCAGAATTAAGACAGATCAAACTAAAGATATTAAGCATAACAGACATTTTTTTCGTCGAGATAATTGCATTTTGATTGAGTTATTGATATAAGGAAAAATAAAGAAAGTAGGGTAGACAAAAAAATCCTTCTTTTTCCGTTCAATCAAAAATCCTCCAATTCTCAAAGGAGAATAGAAGAAATCATACTTTCATACAATATCTTAATTGAATTATATGTAATGATCAATAAATTCAGTTGAATTCTAGATATACACATGTCAAAATCCTAGCACGAATCTATAATAGATTCTATAAAGAATAAAGATTTTCTATAGATAGTTTGGGCTGGAATTGACGAACACTTAATACCAATATTATTCTTTATTAGTATTAGTGTCCAATAAAAGTAGAAATGGGGCGTAGCCAAGCGGTAAGGCAACGGGTTTTGATCCCGCTATTCGGAGGTTCGAATCCTTCCGTCCCAGAGCATATCCGTTGTATCTGAATACTTCTTTTTTGTTCAACAAGGTTCTGTTTAAAGGTCTAATATTGGATAGAATATTATTCCTCTTTCTTTTTTAAATTTTGAATTATTCTTTTCGGAATCATATCTAAGTTTTTCACAAACTGAACTAAATCGAGTTCAAATGACATGCAAATGCAAAAGTAACTGATAACTGAAACCTTTTCTGATTCAGATAAAGATAAGATGAGACCTAGATCACAGTTCCAGAAAGATTACTTAATCTCAGGCTAAACAAAATATGAAAATACATATAAAACGAGGAAGTGCTTAGTTTATAGGTATGTATTGTTATCCTATTTCAGTCACAATAGTCTTTCTATTTTTGTGAAAAATAATTAGCATCCCTAAAATATTAAAATTGAAATATTTAACAATAATATTTCTTTTTATTGTTCGATCTATTTAGCTTATTTGCTTTACATCATTGACAATTCCATTAGAAAATATTTTTCTTTCTTATGATAATAAAATGGAGTCTTTACTGCAAAACTTGATTCAAATAATGATGCAGAAGTAGGAAACTTTTTCAAGTAGCAAGATTTGTAATGATTCCTTATGGATTGAATCTTTGGGAAGTTGTAAATGGGTCAGTCTATCTTATTGAGTAACTTGAAGAGGCAGAGTCAAATATAATTTATTTATTCCTGCGATTTCTGTTAGTTATGTTATTTCTATATTTAGATTAGATTTCTGGATATTTCTGTTAGATATTTTTTTGAGATCGATATTTATAGAAAAATGTTCCATTCATACAAAAAAAGCCGGGGTCTTGCTAATATTTCTTCAGAAAAATCTTTATTATCTATGTAGATAGATAAGAAAAAATAGAAATGACTATGTCTATGTACCGAGCGAACCAATGACTATTCATGATTCCATAATTGAATCAATTCCATACTGGTTCCAAATTAGAGGAATGTTATGGTAAAACTTCGTTTAAAACGATGTGGTAGAAAGCAACGTGCGACTTGAAGGACACGATCCGGCGTGGATTCTTACCACCATTTTATATAGGAATGAAAGTGCTCTTGGCTCGACGTCGTTTGTTCTATTCTACTAGAACCCCTCTTTTTTTATTGGGTTGTAATGTAAATAGTGCATGATGGAGCTCGGGTAGAAAGTATTTATTAATTTCTCAGGGGCAACGATCTAGGGTTAATGCCAATCAATAAATTGGAACAACTTCGTAAGTATATCTTCGATATAGAAATCGAAAGGATCTGATTCTAGCAAAATTTCAATTAAAAAAATTTTTGTTGGAAGGGCTAAAACTTTTTCGATCCACAGTGTATCGCGCACGAATCAACCGTATGATTCTTTAATAGAAAGAAATCACAAAAGGGGTATGTTGCTACCATTTTGAAAGGATTAAGAAGCACCGAAGTAATGTCTAAACCCAATGATTTAAAACAAAGATAAAGGATCCCAGAACAAGGAAACACCACTTCAATTGTCTCACGGATCCGAATAAAGAATAAAAATAGATTTTAAACGAGACAAAAAAAGGGGGTTAAAGACCACTCAATAAAAAAAATATCTTAAAGAAAAATCTTTAAGATATTTGAGAATTATTGAACTTGAGTTATGAGTACAAATGATTTTTTTCAGGAAGCTAAAAAAATGACTATGAGTTAAATTATAGACTCATTTATTTTACGGATTCCTTTTCTATTTATTCTAATTTTATCCATAGACAAAACTTCTAATCATTTTTTTCTCGAGCCGTACGAGGAGAAAACTTCCTATACGGTTCTAGGGGGGGGTTCTTTTTCATCTACATCTATCCCGATGAGCCGTCTACCGAATCGTTGCAATTGATGTTCGATCCCGAAGAGAAGGAAGAGATCTTCGGAAAGTGGGTTTTTATGATCCGATCAAGAATCAAACTTATTTAAACGTTCCCGCGATTCTCTATTTCCTTGAAAAAGGCGCTCAGCCTACAGGAACTGTTCAGGATATTTTAAAAAAAGCAGAGGTTTTTAAGGAACTTTACCCTAATCAAACGAAATACAATTAATTAAATTAAGGAAATAAAAACTAAGGGTAGGATAGGATAGTGATTTCTATATCATTTTGGATATCTTTTCTATACTATGTTTTTTTAGAATATTTTGGAAAACCTTATTTGATTGATCCTCACAAAATAAAAAATTATGGCATTACCTGCAATCGCGTGGTTTTCATTCGAACTCTAAT